AAAAGTTACCCAACAAATGTTCCACTTTCTAACTAGAACTACTATACTATAAACTATAACTCGGTATAATGATAACGTATTATCCGGTTAATTCCTTTTGTATTCCAAATAAAAACAAAATCTCTCTATTTTCTGAATACTATGACTGGACTTTTATGAAAAAAAATTATGAAAAAAGAAAAGCCCCTTATCGGATTTGAACCGATGACTTACGCCTTACCATGGCGTTACTCTACCACTGAGTTAAAAGGGCTTATTTTATTTCATTTTAATTCCTGAACGAGTTACTATGTAGATAAAATCTTTATATGCACATATTATATATAATATTATATATAAGTATATGCAGTAGACTCATAGTGGCTAGTGACTGATTTTTGAATAATCAAATGTATTTGCCTAGCAAGTCTAAGGTAAAATGAATTCTTTAAAGGCCGGCCCTAATTTCTTTTATTGAGATGATCCCTATCAAAACAAAATTCACTTGATTGATACATAACATACACGTACACTTACCAATTCGACATAAAAGAAATTGCAAGAAATTTCATCGAATCGTGTGATGAATAGATTGTACTTGTCCCCTTGAACTAAAGTCGTAGATAAAATTTTGATAACTTCTTGATCCCACTTACTAGATTTATTATTTTAGTAGATTTATATAGAGAATGTCGATTCTAATGAACGATTTATGAATATGAATGACGAATCAAAAAATGCTATACAATTCGGAAAGACGGAAAGATCCCGCGGATCTAATCATATCATTCCATTATATTGACAATTTCAAAAAACTGATGATACTATTATCATAGTATGAGGGCGGTTGAGCAAGTTGGCCCCCATCGTCTAGTGGTTTAGGACATCTCTCTTTCAAGGAGGCAGCGGGGATTCGAATTCCCCTGGGGGTAGGGTACTACGAAAGGAAGTTGATCATGGATTAACAATAAGTCTAAAATTGATTCTTCCTGGGTCGATGCCCGAGCGGTTAATGGGGACGGACTGTAAATTCGTTGGCAATATGTCTACGCTGGTTCAAATCCAGCTCGGCCCAATAATTCGCCAATCTATCATGAGATGGTATAACCTCCCCTGTTCTTCAGAAATACCCCATACAAACAAAGATAAAAAAGAATCAAATTTTCTGCGAGATCCCTTATTTCCCTGGGATTGTAGTTCAATTGGTCAGAGCACCGCCCTGTCAAGGCGGAAGCTGCGGGTTCGAGCCCCGCCAGTCCCGATGGATCCAATATCCAATAAATACATCAATTCATTTTTCCCTTTCTATGAATATGAACTAGTAAAGGGTGTCGGGGGGCATACTTTCATTCCCAAAGCAAAAAAAAGAATTCTTTATTTTTTCTTTCCTATATTTTTCCATTTTGCTTTTATTGTTTGTTTAGGTTTGTAACTATGTAATTAATCGAAGTGGAAAGACAATCTGATGATCCTTTATCTGATGATTGTCCAAGGAAGACGAAAGGTAGGTTATAGCAAAAAATAAGGAAACGGATGATAAATAAAGGAATTTTGGATTGATTGGATCAGGAATCGAAATCTGGATTCGGTATGGATAAAAGAACTTCCTATGGTATACTATTCAAGTCTCGACGATAGGTTGATTTGATAGATCAGATATTGTTATTCATGATATTGATCCGATTCAAGATCATCGAGGGGTAATTCATTCATTGAATTTACAGACGAAAGATTTATCATCTCTAGGGGATTAAATCCCGAGTTATTGCGAAGTAAAAAAACCCATGAGATTATGGAAGTAAATATTCTTGCATTTATTGCTACTGCACTATTCATTCTAGTTCCTACCGCCTTTCTACTTATCATTTACGTAAAAACAGTTAGTCAAAATGATTAATTCAATTGAATTTTAAAATTCATTTGAATGAAACTTTCCTTCTGAGTTCTTATCAAAAATTGACGAAGTCAAATGAAAAGGATTCCAATTTCACGTCTTAACTTAAATGAAATGAGGGGACTATAATCGGTAGTATTCTAAGAAATAGTTCTAAGAGGTAGTATAGTATGGTAGAACGAAATAGATGAATCTTTCTTTCTACCATACTATCTACCTCTTAGTCTATAAACTTAGTCTATAAAGTTGTAATCTAGAATAAAGAAAAGGGCTTAAGTTTCTATAGATCAATCTACAATATTCTCTTCATATATGTATATAAGGGTCTATTAATTCCATATATTGTATGGAATTGACATAACACCCAATTTGCTACATCTATTTGTTACGATCAATCTGAAATAATTCTTATCTTAGGATTCTAATTCCTTTTCTTTTACTAATAAGGGAGAGGAAGCCTCACCTATTTTGAACGCCTGAACCATGATATGAAATAAGGCGATAAAGCATAAATCGCCTTTCTCAAATTAGAAACCAAACTGCTCCCCCTTAATTGACCCTTAATTGAAATAGAAAATTATTGAAATAGAAAATTTCGGAAGAAATTTCGGTTGGAATAATCGGAATCCCTTTTTTTCGAAATACAAACACGGGAATCGCTGAAATATTTCTCTGATTGAAATATTTCTTTGATTGAAAGGGTCTGATTCATATCATAGATTACTCCATTGGAGTCCAATGGGATTCGAAATTCAGAGATTTTGATTTGAAATAGTTCAAAATGCGTTGCAGAACGATCTATAAAACAATTGATACGGTTTGAGTCCTGAACTCAATTAGTAGTACTTCTAGAGCCCACTTCTTCCCCACACTACGAGTGAAAGGGAAAATGTAAAGACTACCATTAAAGCAGCCCAAGCGAGACTTACTATATCCATGTGAATTATGTCCCCTATCTCTATAAATACAAAGGAATTCTTCCTTTATTCCTCATTAATAATAGTGGAATCAATGGCGCAGAGTCAAAAAGGGATTCTGACCGAACACTTTTTGGAAACCAATCCAATAAATCGATTATGATTTTGAATCAGTAAAGATTAAACATAAGCAAAATACGCAGTAACGTCCCAAGGGAATGGAAACATGTAGGAATAAGAATAACTAAGGCCTATTTTTTTTTTTACCTTCTAAGGAAAAACATAAGAGTAGAAATCAATAAAAAAGAGAAATCACTATCTATTACAGACCTCTATTTCCCCATTTGATCTAATCCGTACTTCATTTTCCCGATTATCGCCGTGAAACTGCGGGCTTGACTGGGGGTTGCCAAAAAGGAATTCTTTGTTTTTTTTGCGCCTTTTTCTAGAAAAGTAAATTATTAATCCAATCTAATATTGATTAGATTCCTGAGCACTCATAGATCCTCGCGAATCCGTCGTATATAAAGCAACTTCCGCCCCTTTCCAAAACTATTAATTGAATTTCTTATTGGGCTCCGCAATCTGATTCAAGATCCAGTCATTAGACACTCCCTTAGTAATACTTAGTAATAGAAGGGAATCGTGAAGTCTTGATAGCCCCTCTACCAGTAGATTAGAATATTTTCGTAAATCCTAGATGCCGACGAGGATTCACAATCTTTTCTTTTAGAAAACCTTCAGACCACACGCTTTGCTTAGAATCAAACAAAGTATCAACAGTCTGTTTCCTATGCTTCTACCGGGGTAGAATTCTGCGGGTTATATCAGCCAGACGAGAAGAAGGGATTTCTAGTTTTTTTTGTTGATCAGGCGACACCCGGATTTGAACTGGGGAAAAAGGATTTGCAGTCCCCCGCCTTACCACTCGGCCATGCCGCCAAAATGATACAAACTAGATGCAAATTTTCCCGGTGTACTGAATTATTTTTTATTGTACTTGCATTTTGACTCCTGTTTTCCTTAATACTTTTCCTAAAAGCCTAAAAGAAAGACCCCTTTTTGGTTGGATTTGCTCCAACCTTTCGATTGATTGTATAGTATCTGAAAATACACATTTGATTTCTCAATAGACAAGCGAGAGAGTGTTTTTAGCATTATGTATTTTAAGCCGACAAATTCGAACCATTAAGTATTGACTGCTTACTTTCGAATTCATGAACGATTCTGGGATTTGAATCTCAAATTGTGTTTTCCTAATGACATAAGAAAATCCAAATTGAGACAGAACTAATCAGTATTGATTTTTTCCATCAAAAAATCCTTCTCAATTTCAATTATAACAAAACATATGAGTATATGTAAACCCCAGAACAGAAATTGTTACACATATATCTATTATTTAGATATGTTGTCGTATAGGGAATTATCCTACTTCACTTCAATTTTGCATTGAATAGAAATTATCTTTTGATAGAGTACGGCCCGGGCTGTCCCGACTAGAACCGGCGAAGTCGGATATTATAGCTATCTGCATGCGTGGTTAATAAATGCAACTCTTCTTATACACTTCAAATCGTATTCTACTCAAAAATCAATAAAGTACAAACATCTCTCTTCTCTGCAAATTTTGAACAACGAAATCCCTAACATAAAGGCAGTTAAGCGCTAAAAAAATGGATTCTATTTTTTATCTACCAAATATCGAATCTTTTGATTTTTCTCAAATTCGAATATGTAATATCATAATAATGGTATAATTTTAATCAGTTTATTTTTGTTTTGCTATTCTATACAAAACCCTATGACCTTAATAAGTTTAAGTGACAGAATTCTATTTCTAGGATTGGTTTATCAATTCCTTTCCATTTTGATCTGTTGCAACTTCCAATTTAAGTAGAAAATTATTTTTATTCCTCCGTTCATACGTAGTTCATACATTTCATTCCAAATAGGGAGTTGGGTCAAATTTCATGTGATTCAGTAAACAGAATAGAAATTCCATCAGTGCTAGATTGTCGATCTAATTCGACGAAGAATGTACTTAATTTAATAATGATAATGGAATTTTTTGATAAATGGGAAATTCAAAATGCTCGGGAATGCAAATGAGGCAATGTCTACAATACCTGGATTTAATCAGATACAATTTGAAGGATTTTGTAGGTTCATCCGTCAGGGTTTGACAGAAGAACTTTATAAGTTTCCAA